TTTTCATTCGAGAGATTATGTGAATGAACTTACTGCTGAATTTAATAAGTTCAATTTTTAATAAGGGGGTTCATTATAAGATACACTCATCGTTCTAAAAAAAAATGGATCCGTCAACACAATAAAAAAACAATCACAATAGAAATTATTTTCCAATTTTATTCCATAACATAATGATTCAAAGAAAGTTTTTTTTTGTAATTTTTATAAAGTTATAAGACTAAGTTAATATTATTCCTTTCTTTTTTATTTAAAATTATAGACTATATATTTTTTAGTATTTTACTCAACCCAAGGGTTGCCCAATGAATCTCTTGATTAGAAATTTCAGAATGGATAGATGTCACAGATGATGAATGGATTTCTTTCCTGTGTTACTCTATTTTTGTTAGTACTGTCTAACATTATAATAATAGGTGATGAATCAAAAGCTTTCAATTGAACTTATTCTTTACAATTGGTATTTTTGCTTATCCCCGTATCTTTCAAAAAAAAAAAAAAGGAAACGAAATTTAGGGAAATGTTTTATAAACATATGTATAAAAAGAACATATTTCATTTAGCCTCTTCATGCCTACTATAACTAGTTATTTCGGTTTTCTACTAGCAGCTTTGACTATAACCTCCGCTCTATTTATCGGTCTAAGCAAGATACGACTTATTTGAAATTTGGAAATTAATTGACTAAAAATCAAAATAATAAAAAAAAAAATTATTCTGCGGTAGCTCATATATTCTATAGCACCTTACCGTGCCAATTTCCAATGCTTGGTCATTGAGATTCATGGATAATACAGATTAATATTTAAGGATAGCTATTACCTCTCCCTTTCTTCTTTCAAAGAAATTGAAATGATTGAAGTTTTTTTATTTGGAATCGTCTTAGGTCTCATTCCTATTACTTTGGCTGGATTATTCGTAACTGCATATTTACAATACAGACGTGGTGATCAATTGGATCTTTGATTAATTAAGATTTCTTTTTTTTATTGACCTCCTACTTTCTTTAATCTACAGGAGGTCAAATTCAGATTGCTGTTCAATTATTTCAGTGTAATTTTCGACTTAACAAATAACAAGAATGGAATCACGCTCTGTAGGACTTGAACCTACGACATCGGGTTTTGGAGACCCGCGTTCTACCGAACTGAACTAAGAGCGCCTTATTAGAATATCATAATCTTTTTTTATAATAAAAAAAGAAAAAGGTTTTTAAACCAATACATCTTGTATGTATAGTATATACTCTCATACAAAATCGAATCAAATTAAAGAAAAGATTGGTTATGCATATCCAATTTGAATTAATTGAAATTGATCCCACGTTACTGCTCATAAGATAAGTAATAGGTAGGGATGACAGGATTTGAACCCGTGACATTTTGTACCCAAAACAAACGCGCTACCAAGCTGCGCTACATCCCTTTCAATCGATCTACAATGTCATTGTAAAGAATCTCTGTCTTGTTTTCCACATCTTTATTTCTTCCATTGATATACACAAATTATCTTGCCATTTCGTATTTTTTTCTTTAAGGAATATATCAAGCGGTCGGTCATTAACTATATAGAATATAATTAACTATAGTTACTAATTAACTATATATATATATATAATATATATAATAACCATATACACTTCGGGTTATATTATATATGTATTCCCATTATGTATTACAAATTCGAATAAAATTCCAATAAGGAACTAAGAAGGAGGATTTTGAATGCGAGATCTAAAAACATACCTCTCCGTGGCACCGGTAATAAGTACTCTATGGTTCGCTGCTTTAGCAGGTTTATTGATAGAGATCAATCGTTTATTTCCGGATGCGTTGATATTCCCTTTTTTCTAGTTATTGAGAGAGGAAGGGGCGAAGAAGATTAGAGATACAATATCTATGACTAATCTCCCTTCTCTTCTTTTTTTTTTTCAATAAGTTAGAAAAAGAATAAAAGCAGATTCGTTCTAGTGAAACTAAGAAAGGAACTCGGGTCCAGACTCAAATTAATATAATAATAATAGAATTAGAACAGAAATGGAAATAGAGCGCCTGTAGCAATAATATCATACAATATACTTAAAATAAAAATGAAATACTGTAATGAAATATTGTACAGTGATTTCTATATAAATTCTAAATCGAGTTAGAAATAATTCTATTACTTATTCTTAATAAAAAGAAAATTACTTATTATTATTCTAATTGAACTAGAATTGATTTATTGCAACGAAATCAGTTACAATTTGATTTCGAATTTGCAACTTCTATTTTTTTTGTCCGTTTCCAATCGGAAAATAGAAGAATTGAGTAAATCACAAATCCAAAGGAGGTTCATGGCCAAGGGTAAAGATGCCCGAGTCACCGTTATTTTGGAATGTACCTGTTGTGTTCGAAACCGTGTTAATGTTAATAAGGGCGTTTCCAGATATATTACTCAAAAGAATCGACATAATACGCCCAGTCGATTGGAATTGAGAAAATTCTGTCCCTTTTGTTACAAACATACGATTCACGGGGAAATAAAGAAATAGATTGAACCGCTCACTCGTGTGTCCGCCCCCGCCCTCCAACCCAAGTAAGGTGAAAACGGCATCTTATATATCTATATTCTATAGATATATAAGATATTCTTTTTTAATGAAATAGTGAAAGATAAACAAGATAAATCCCATTTCTAATTCTCATTCTCAATTTTAAATTCAATATTATTATAAATTCGAAATCTTATTAATTCTAAATAATCTTTTATATGATTGAAATAGAATTAGGGTTTTCGGGATAAGGAATAAACAAACCATGGATAAATCCAAACGACTCTTTCTTAAATCCAAGCGATCTTTTCGTAGGCGTTTGCCCCCGATCCAATCGGGGGATCGAATTGATTATAGAAACATGAGTTTAATTAGTCGATTTATTAGTGAACAAGGAAAAATATTATCTAGACGGGTGAATAGATTGACCTTAAAACAACAACGATTAATTACTATTGCTATAAAACAGGCTCGTATTTTATCTTTGTTACCTTTTCTTAATAATGAGAAACAATTTGAAAGAGGCGAGTCGACCACTAGAACTACAGGTTTTAGAACAAAAAATAAAGAGTCTTAATTCTTCAATTGAATCAAAATAAAATTACAATCTGATAATTGTCGTAATAAAAAAAAAATTGGGAAAGAGTAATTCATCTTTTTTTTTATTGAAGGTGTTTGCTCATTTTGACGACTTTATCATATGATTTTATCATACTAATTTCTACTCTACCTTCCCCGGGTTCATTCTCAAAGGAACTCCATTTAATTCCAATGGATTTCTTTCCAATTTCCTTATTTTATAATCTCGTTGGAAATCATATAAAGACAATTCCTATTTAATATAGCGATTTGTGCAAGTATTTTACGATTAAGAAGCAACTGTCTCTTGTACAGATTGTGTATAAAGTTATTATAACTATAGTATATATCATTGCTTCGAATTACTGCATTTATCCGAGTGATCCACAAACGACGAAAATCTCTTTTTTGTCTACCTCGATCCCGATGAGCCGAAACTAAAGCTCTTATTTTTTGTTGAGTAATAGTCCGAGTAAGTCTTGAATGGGCCCCCCGAAAGCTTGATGCAAATAAACGAATTTTTGTTCTACGTCTTCGAGCTATATATCCCCGTTTAATTCTGGTCATTGAATAAATGAAACTTTGATGAATAATTAAATAACCAATTGATTTCTTTTAGTTATTTCCTTCCCTTTTCCTAGTCTATTAATAACAAAACGGATTCTTCCAGTGTATAAAATAAAAATTCCAATGGCTTTTGCTACTATAACCTTCCCGACCACTATTTTTTCTTTTTTTTCTAGGCTTTTTACTTCGAAATAAGAAATTCATAATAGGTATAAAAAAAGAAAAAAAAAGTATTAAATAGAAATGGGTATAGTGGGTTCCATCGTTTCTATGGTTATTTCTTAAACGGTGAGGTCCTCTCTATACACCGGAGCCCTTAATTCCTCATTTAATCAATTATTGTTAACTTGTACAGTTCACACTCTTTGGCTCTACCCTTAATTATCCAGTAATAGGTCTTTCACAATGAGACCTACCTATACAGTAACGGTATTTCATTATGAAGATTGGCTGAGTAGCTGACCCTATTAGTCCGTTCTTACAGGTAAGAGCATAATCTTTATGCTTTTTTAATAGGATTTCCCTGCTTAATGGATACCATTTGCTACCAATGGGAATTCTTTCTCATTTGAAATTAAAAATGGAAATGATTGGATTTGCACCAATGGAAACCATAAATAGGATACCACAATAGAAAGATAGATCTTTTTTTTTTCGATTTTTCTTTTTAGATAGGGAGTGTATTTTTTCATTATATCCTATTCACTGGTACTGATCGCTGATACTGGATCAATTGTTTTTTTTTCTTTTGTCCCAGTTCCATGATCTGAACGAGTCGCACATACACCCTAGTACATGTTCCTCTCCTCTGAGGACATCCCCCAAGAGCGGGGGATTTTGTGACATTTTTGATAGGCTGTCTTGTGTTTCTAATAAGTTGTTTAATCGTTGGCATGTTGAATTATATACATAATGAGCTGGTTTAGATCAATCCTAACCGGACGATTCTGAATCATTTTTACATTTCTATATTAATAGATTATTTAATAGAATATTAAATAAATCCGGTAAAAAGATACAATAGAAAATTGCAGATTTGTGTCAAGTCCCTATTCTTTTTTGTTATTTTTTACTCAACCGCTACAAGATCAACAATTCCATAAGTTTGGGCTTCTGTTGCTGACATAAAAACATCTCTTTCCATGTCTTCCGAAACAACCCATAAGGGTTTGCCCGTTCTTTGTACATAAACCCTTGTGATGGTTTCGCGCAGTTTCAGTAGTTCTTCCGCCTCCAGGATAAATTCTCCCGCCTGTGCCTCGTAATAAGAACTAGCAGGTTGATGGATCATTACCCTGATGATATAACATCATAAATAGTTCCTCTATCTCGCATAATCAAAGTCGAAGAGATAGAAAAAAATAGAAGATAAAATTGAACAACCGTACGGGCATTTTTTGCGCATTGCATACGGCTCTACAATGGAATTCACTTTTCCTTTTTTTTTTATTTTCATTTTCCATCGAAGAAAATGGATATTAAAGTATATCAGATTCACATAGGTAAATGATCCCACAACCACCCTTTTTTTTTGAGTATAAAAAAATACTATGATGGCTCCGTTGCTTTATATATTTATTTCGTCTGTTATTTAGCAATCCCAAAGTTTCTTTTTTTTTTCAAATCAAAATAATATGGATTTTCATATTCTTTCATAACATAAGTTAAGAGCTCAAAATAAAAAAGTTTGTGACGCTGAAATGGATTTCCCAATAGATCAGATCGAATTGGCCTTTATCTCATACTACTCTTTCGATATATAATGTAAGTTTTTTGAAAAAAAAATTTCATATCGAATTCGAAGTGCCATGCTATTATTACTCAATATTCATATAGCGCGAAGGCATAGTCCTCTTTTTGTCTCTCAAATTAAAAAACTCATTGGCGCCAAGCGTGAGGGAATGCTAGACGTTTGGTAATTGCCCCTCCGACTAGAATAAAAGATCCCATTGAAGCAGCTAATCCCATACATACTGTTTGTATATCTGGTCGCACAAATTGCATAGTATCATAAATAGCTATTCCGGGTATTACCCATCCGCCGGGAGAGTTTATAAATAAATACAGATCTTTGGTATCATTCTCTATACTGAGATATATCATAAGACCAATAAGTTGATTTGAGATCTCACTATCAACCCCTTGGCCTAAAAAAAGTAATCTTTCTCGATAAAGTCGGTTGATTGGGATAAAATTGTATCCCTTAGGAACCGTACATGCACCTTTTGATGCATACGGTTCAACACAAATCGCGAAAAAAAAAGAATCAATGTGTAGATTCTAGTTATCTTTTTTCATAGCAGGATCTTGCTAACTTGTAACAAAAGGGCTTTTCTTTCATTTTTCAAGAAATAGGAGTTTTGGCCCGTTCTGTTTCTATATAAATAAAAAACTATAAAAAAAAATTCACTAAACTTATCAGATTAACTTCTCATTGATGTATTGTTTCATCGGGATCAACCCTAATCACGATGTAATTTTCTTGTTCCTGAAGGGTCTTCTTCCATTTTTTTAGGTTTATGCTCTACTCCGAGTAAAGATCCGCCCGATTTGGATTTGCACATATAGGACAAATGCCCCAATACTACGTCTTTTTGATACGATTCCCTTTTTTTTTTCAATTTATTTTATGTCTTCCGCCAAATATTCAATATTTAACGCATTCATCATATTACATATTACTCGATTAATGAAATTCATTTTCATTAACGACTTGAAACCATTTGTATTTACAAATGGAATATTAAATATGAATTAATATGAATTAAGTAGTAAATAAAATATATTACCAATTTCTTTTTGTTCTAAACGGAGCCTGGATACTTCATTTTATTGATCTAACCAAGTCAACCATAAATTATACTAATTAATAATAGTAATCTGTATACCCCTCTAAAAAATAGATTTAATTACACTTTATTTCACGCTCCAAATTTTTGATGGTTCGATCAATTTTTCTTGGGCGAAAGAGAGGATATCTCGATCGGGGAAGAGAACGGGGAAATACCATATGACCCAATATATCTGACAAGTCGCACTATACGTCAACCCACGATGCATCTTCCTCTCCAGGACTTCGAAAAGGTACTTTTGGAACACCAATAGGCATTATATGAAAAAAATGAAATACTCTATCCCACTTTGATGTGAAAGCGTAACAATGGGTTTATTGTCTTAAGATTATTACCTTTTATTATATTTGATCCATTAATTGAATAAGCTCATAAAAAAATAATATTCTTACAAATAGGCCCTTTGAATGAGGAACAAATAGAACTGCAGTCACTCATATAAAACGATATCAACACCTTACCATTGCGTATTGGTACTTATCGAGTGTAGAATAGATCTGCTTCTTTTTGTTCTTACGAACAAAATTGTTCCATTATTACTAATTACTAAAAGACATTATTACTAAAAGAATAGAGCAAATATTTATCCTTTCCCCGAAATAATCCACTAAAGGGGAAGGTATCTAGTATATTTTCCAGTGCAATAAAGTTACACAGTGTCTATTTTTCGTTGATAAAGAGGTATTTCATGGGTTTGCCTTGGTATCGTGTTCATACCGTCGTATTGAATGATCCCGGTCGTTTGCTTGCTGTCCATATAATGCATACAGCTTTGGTTGCTGGTTGGGCCGGTTCGATGGCTCTATACGAATTAGCTGTTTTTGATCCCTCTGACCCTGTTCTTGATCCAATGTGGAGACAAGGTATGTTCGTTATACCCTTCATGACACGTTTAGGAATAACCAATTCATGGGGCGGTTGGAGTATCACAGGAGGGACTATAACGAATCCGGGTATTTGGAGTTACGAAGGTGTGGCCGGTGCACATATTGTGTTTTCTGGCTTATGCTTTTTGGCAGCTATCTGGCATTGGGTGTATTGGGATCTAGAAATATTTAGTGATGCACGTACAGGAAAACCTTCTTTGGATTTGCCCAAGATCTTCGGAATTCATTTATTTCTCTCAGGAGTGGCTTGCTTTGGTTTTGGTGCATTTCATGTAACAGGATTGTATGGTCCCGGAATATGGGTATCCGATCCTTATGGACTAACCGGAAGGGTACAGCCTGTAAATCCAGCATGGGGTGTGGAAGGTTTTGATCCTTTTGTTCCGGGAGGAATAGCCTCTCATCATATTGCAGCAGGAACCTTGGGCATATTGGCGGGTCTATTCCATCTTAGTGTTCGCCCTCCCCAACGTCTATACAAAGGATTACGTATGGGAAATATTGAAACCGTCCTTTCCAGTAGTATCGCTGCTGTCTTTTTTGCAGCTTTTGTAGTTGCTGGAACTATGTGGTATGGTTCGGCAACTACCCCGATTGAATTATTTGGTCCCACTCGTTATCAATGGGATCAAGGATACTTCCAACAAGAAATATATCGAAGAGTTGGTGCTGGACTAGCCGAAAATCAAAGTATATCTGAAGCTTGGTCTAAAATTCCTGAAAAATTGGCTTTTTATGATTACATCGGAAATAATCCGGCAAAAGGGGGATTATTCAGAGCGGGCTCAATGGATAACGGGGATGGAATCGCTGTTGGGTGGTTAGGACATCCTATCTTTAGAGATAAAGAAGGGCGTGAACTTTTTGTACGTCGTATGCCGACTTTTTTTGAAACATTTCCTGTTGTTTTGGTAGACGGAGACGGGATTGTTAGAGCGGATGTTCCTTTTAGAAGGGCAGAATCAAAATATAGTGTCGAACAAGTAGGTGTAACTGTTGAGTTCTATGGCGGTGAACTCAATGGGGTGGGTTATAGTGATCCTGCTACTGTGAAAAAATATGCTAGACGTGCTCAATTGGGTGAAATTTTTGAATTAGATCGTGCTACTTTGAAATCCGATGGTGTTTTTCGTAGCAGCCCGAGGGGTTGGTTTACTTTTGGACATGCTTCATTTGCTCTGCTCTTTTTCTTCGGACACATTTGGCATGGTTCTCGAACCTTGTTCAGAGACGTTTTTGCTGGTATTGATCCAGATTTGGATGCTCAAGTGGAATTTGGAACATTCCAAAAACTTGGAGATCCGACTACAAGAAGACAAGCAGTCTAATACAATATTGTTTTGTGATTTGATTTTGCTATAGGGTACCGGATAAACTTTGATTTGAATCGCTGCCTTTTCTTTGACTTTTTTTTGCTCTTTCTTTATCCGGACGACGATTCCCAATAAACAGGTATGGAAGTTATAATTGTTAAACCACGATCGAATCTATGGAAGCATTGGTTTATACATTCCTCCTAGTCTCAACTCTAGGAATAATTTTTTTCGCTATCTTTTTTCGAGAACCGCCTAAAGTTCCAACTAAAAAGTGAAATACTTTTTCATTATCTCAATTGAAAGTAATGAGTCTCCCAATATTTATATTGGGAGGCTCATTACTTCAACTAGTCTCCGTGTTCCTCGAATGGATCTCTTAGTTGTTGAGAGGGTTGCCCAAAAGAAGTATATAAGGCGTACCCAGTAAAACTTACAAGTAAACCGGATATAAAGATGGCAACTAAGGTTGCTGTTTCCATTATTATATAGTTTCAAGACCACAATGGATCTATGATAAGATCATTTATTTACAACGGAATGGTATACAAAGTCAACAGATCTCAATGAATAAGAAATAGGGTTTTATGGCTACACAAATCGTTGAGGGCAGTTCTAAATCTCGTCCAAGACAAACTCTTGTAGGGAGTTTATTGAAACCATTGAATTCAGAATATGGTAAAGTAGCTCCTGGGTGGGGAACTACTCCTTTGATGGGTCTTGCAATGGCCCTTTTTGCGGTATTCCTATCTGTTATTTTAGAAATTTATAATTCTTCCATTTTACTGGACGGAATTTCAATGAATTAGATTCATAAGAACTATTGACTAACTTTTCAATACAAAGTGAAGAAGTTAGGTCTCTTATTTTTATCCCATTCTATTTTGGTAGTTCGACCGTGGAATTTCTTTGTTTCTGTATTTCCGGAATATGAGTGTGTGACTTGTTATATTGTTATAATGGATCCTATGGATAGTACAGAAAACGAGTCTGTCATCTTGATAGAGATGGTTTTACTTCGTCGGATATTCATTTTGAGTATCTGAAGCACGAAATGTATCAAATAGAATACAAAATATTAGAACTATGATTCATACTTAATATTCAGACCACGCGGCCGGGCTCCCATTTGTTAGATTTATAAGTTATAAATTGAAAGATTTATATTCTTTCAAACCCCTTATTATGCTTATTTTGATCAAAAGAAAAACTTTTGATTTTTAGTCATTCTATTTATTCATTAAATGAAGTGATGATCCAAGGTTCTTA